CCTTTTGCGGGGCGTGGTTCCTTTCAAGATTCATCGATTAGAATCCTATTTTTAGTACATAACTTTTGCTTTTTTTTAGCTAACTATTGCTCTTATCCAAATTCTCTTGTTTTCATCTCAATCTTACCGAGAATTCTCTCTAAAGAAAAGGGATTCTAAATAGAATTCTCATTTTTTTTTTTCGAATTTTGAATTCTATTTATTAGTTATTATAAAATTATTAGTTATTATAAAGTTATTATAAATTGGTCGAAATTGAAATCGATTTTTATTATCCTTTCTATTTGATTATCTTTATAGAATAGATTGAATTTCCCTTTTTTATGAATATGTCCTTTTGTCTCTTTTTTATTAGTGGTTTAGAATAGAACAAGTAGTCACAAGTAGTCAGATGTAAGAGAATGTAGAGGAATTTTCTTTAGAATAGAAGGGTCTTGGTATATTACTTTTATTAGTATTAGAATCCAATCCCAATGGAGGATTTTCTATCGAAAGAGAAGACTAGGTCTAAGTAAGGTATACTAAGCCTATTTTACGTTGTTGACAATGTTTACAATGAAACTTAGCATTAGCAAAGATATTAGTTTTTTCAAACTTTATCTTTTGCACAAAATTGGGGTTGGGTTAGGTTGGAGTTTTTAACCAGACTCGTGTTATGATACAAAATTCACTAGAATTGGATATACCAAAGAAGGGTAGTATAATTAACTCGTTGATTTCGGACAGGAAAAGAGGAAAATTCCATATGAATTTGACTACGAAGAGTAATGAGGAAAAGTTGGTTTTTTTATCCACAACTAGAAAAAGATCAATTGGGTCCATTGAAATGAAATGTGTTTTTGCTTTCCCAATGAATGGGCTTATAGGAATGATTGTCTTTTGATGAAGCAATCAGTCAGTTAAAACAATAACGAGGAAAATCAAATAAAAAAAGAGACAATTTTTTGTATTCGAATATTTATTCGTTTTTTTTTTTTGAATTGTTTGAATTGTATAGGGCTCTAGGGCTATACGGACTCGAACCGTAGACCTTCTCGGTAAAACAGATCAAACTTATTATTATCAAAATGATATGAACTGTTTCAAAGACCCAACATGCATTTTTTGTGCATTGGGCTCTTTCATTAACTGATAGAAATATCAGCTAGTCCGCCATTTTTATTTTTGACAGAAAAATAAGAAGATGGCTCCATGTGCTCTGAGTCATTATGTTGATTCAGATTCAGGAACACTACCAAAGTTTTTCAAGGGGGGTTATCTTGACGTAGGTTTGCCTCTGGCCTAGATTCACTTAAGTGAAATGAAGTCTCTATCGCTCTACTTAAAAATCAAATATGAAAACTTCATACACCTTAAAGTTCATAGGACGAAAAGAGGTTTTTTTGAGGCCCTGATACTCAGCCTAGCATTGAATAGACTAGGTATTCACCTTATCAATATATCAAATCAACGGTGGGGTCTGTTTGGCACCTAACTGGGCACCTAAATCGGACCGAACCCTTGTCAGGCTATTGTTCTCTTCTTCCCTCAAAGTTATCGAGTAAGACATCGATTTATCAATAAGATCAATTTTTTTGATTGCATGATGCACTCCCCTGAAAAACATCGGCGCGCGTGTAAACGAGGTGCTCTACCAACTGAGCTACAGCCCTTAGTGCTTGTAATACATATTTTATTATGTAGATAATTTCTTGTCAAGATGACTATTCCATGATCCAAGATCATATTGATCGGTATTGCTTCTAAGTAATATGATATTTATAATCCATCGACGGGAGGAGTCCCTTTTGGTTTTCTTTGTGAAGATAAATGACCTACTTAACTCAGCGGTTAGAGTATTGCTTTCATACGGCGGGAGTCATTGGTTCAAATCCAATAGTAGGTAGAACTTATTAGATACCGCGGTCAATGGTATCTAATAAGTTTTTATACCCATTTGATTTTAGTAATATTTTTTTTGTATCTTTTCTATTCTATTTCTTTTTCGTTGCATAAAAATGTGATCATAAAAATATGATTTCGCTTGATTGTATTTAATCGACAGAATCAAGTCAAACAAAATAACCAAATATAGGGTGTATAAATTGATGATTATTCGGACACACCGACTGGTTATGAAATGGCGTTGATAGCCTCTACTCGTGTCCTAGCCCGTCGTAGAGCTAGATTTGCTTCAATTGTTTGTCTCTTTCCTTCAGCTTTTCTCAAAGCATCTTCCGCTATTTCAAGAGTTTGCTGAGCTTCTTGTGGATCGATGTCACTACTTTTCTCTGCATCATTTACTAAAACAGTGATTTCATTATTACCTATTCTAGCAAAACCGCCCATCAGAGCCATCGTTAGCCATTGGTCGTTAAGGCGTATTCTCAAAATACCTATATCTACTGCTGTGGCAATAGGAGCGTGATTTGGTAATACGCCAATTTGTCCACTATTAGTAGATAAAATGATTTCTTTCACTTCTGAATCCCAAACAATTCGATTAGGGGTCAGTACACAA